CGCAAAGGAGTTGTAGATACTGCTGTACGAACATCAGATGCTGGATACCTCACGCGTAGACTTGTTGAAGTAGTTCAACACATTCTTGTACGTAGAACGGATTGTGGTACTATCCGAGGTATTTCCGTAAGTCCTCAAAATGGGATGACAGAAAATATTTTTGTCCAAACACTAATTGGTCGTGTATTAGCAGACGATATATATATTGGTTTACGATGCATTGCCACTCGAAATAAAGATATCGGAATTGGACTTGTTAATCAATTCATAACCTTTCGAGCACACCCAATATATATTAGAACTCCTTTTACTTGTAGGAGTACATCTTGGATCTGTCAATTATGTTATGGTCGGAGTCCTACTCATGGTGACCTGGTCGAGTTGGGAGAAGCCGTGGGCATTATTGCGGGTCAATCGATTGGGGAACCGGGGACTCAACTAACATTAAGAACTTTTCATACCGGCGGAGTATTCACGGGTGGTACTGCCGAACATGTACGAGCTCCCTCTAATGGAAAAATCAAATTTGATGAGGGTTTGGTTCATCCCACACGTACCCGTCATGGGCATCCTGCTTTTCTATGTTTTATAGACTTGTATGTAACTATTGAGAGTCGGGATATTCTACATAATGTGAATATTCCAACAAAAAGTTTAATTTTAGTTCAAAATGATCAATATGTAGAATCAGAACAAGTGATTGCCGAGATTCGTGCCGGAACGTCCACTTTTCATTTTAAAGAGAGGGTTCAAAAACATATTTATTCTGAGTCAGAAGGAGAAATGCACTGGAGTACTAATGGCTATCATGCGCCCAAATATCCATATAGTAATGTTCATCTATTACCAAAAACAAGTCATTTATGGATATTAGCAGGAGGTCTATGCAGATCCAATTCCAATATAGTGTCTTTTTCACTCCACAAGGATCAAGATCAAATGAATGCTAATTCTTTATCTCTCAAAGAAAGATATATCTTTGATCTTTCACTGACTAATGATCAAGTAAGACATAAATTGTTGGATACTTTTGGGAAAAAAGATAGGGAAATTCTTGACTATTCAAAACCTTATCGAATCATATCCAAGGGTCATTGGAATCTCATAGAGCCCTCTACTTATATTCGTCAAGAGAATTCCTTGGCGAAAAAGCGAAGAAATAGATTTGTGATTCCTTTACAATATGATCAAGAACAAGAAAAGAAACTAATACCCTGTTTTGGTATTTCGATTAAAATGCCTATAAATGGTATTTTACGTAGAAATAGTATTCTTGCTTATTTTGATGATCCGCGATACAGAAGAAGCAGTTCGGGAATTACTAAATATGGGATTGTCGAAGTAGATTCAATCGTAAAAAAAGAGGATTTGATTGAGTATCGAGGAGCAAAAGAATTTAGTCCGAAATACCAAACGCAAAGGAAAGTAGATCAATTTTTTTTCATTCCCGAGGAAGTGCATATCTTACCCGGATCTTCGCCCATAATGGTCCGGAACAATAGTATCATTGGAGTAGATACACGACTTGCTTTAAATAGAAATACAAGAAGTCGAGTAGGTGGATTAGTCCGAGTGGAGAGAAAAAAGAAAAGTATGGAACTGAAAATCTTTTCTGGAGATATTCATTTTTCTGGAGAAGTGGATAAAATATCTAGGCACAGTGGCATTTTGATACCACCAGGAATCGGAAAAAAGAATTCTAAAGGATCAAAAAAATTGAAAAATTGGATCTATGTCCAACGCATTACACCTACCAAAAAAAAGTATTTTGTTTTGGTTCGGCCCGTAGTCACATATGAAATAGCTGATGGGATAAATTTAGCAACACTTTTCTCTCAGGATCTCTTCCAGGAAAAGGATAATGTCCAACTTAGAATTGTCAATTATATACTTTATGGAAATGGCAAGTCAATTCGAGGAATTTCTAACACAAGTATTCAATTAGTTCGGGCTTGCTTAGTATTGACTTGGGACCAAGAAAAAAAGAGTTCTATAGAAGAAGAGGTTCATGCTTCTTTTGTTGAAATAAGGGCAAATGATCTGCTTCGTGATTTCATCCGAATTGAGTTAGTAAAGTCCACTATTTCGTATACCGAAAAAAGGTATGATACGGCAGATTCAGGATTGATTTCCAAAGATCGTATTTATACAAACCCTTTTGATTCCAAGGTGAATATTCAATCATTTCCCCAACATAAGGGAACTTTTGGTACGTTGTTGAATCGAAATAAGGAATACCAATCTTTCCTAATTTTGTCATCATCCAATTGTTCTCAAATGGGCTCCCCCTTCAATACTTCGAGATATAATAATGCAACAAAAGAATCGGATCCCATGACTCCAATTAGGGATTTGTTGGGTCCTTTAGGTATTATTGTGCCTAAAATAGTAAATTCTCGTTCATCTTACTATTTAAGAACTTATAATCAAGTCTTTTTAAAAAAATATTTTTTACTTCAAAATTTTCAACAGACTTTCCAAGTGCTTCAAGTACTTCCATTTCAATACTGTTTCCTAGATGAAAATAGTAGGATTTATAATTCCGATCCATGCAGTAACATCATTTGGAATGCATTCCATTTGAATTGGTGTTTTCTCCATCACGATTCTTGTGAAGAGGCATGGACAATAATTAGTCTTGGACAATTCCTTTGTGAAAATGTATGTCTATTGAAATACGGATTACGCATAAAAAAATCTGGTCAAATTTTCATTGTTCATGTTGACTCTCTAGTTATAAGATCAGCTAAGCCCTATTTGGTCACTCCAGGAGCAACTGTCCATGGCCATTATGGGGAAACCTTTTATGAAGGAGATACATTAATTACATTTATATATGAAAAATCGAGATCTGGTGACATAACGCAAGGTCTTCCAAAAGTGGAACAAATCTTAGAAGTTCGTTCAATTGATTCAATATCGATGAACCTCGAAAGAAGAGTTGAAGGTTGGGACGAACGTATCCGAAGGATTCTTGGGATCCCCTGGGGATTCTTGATTGGAGCTGAACTAACCATAGCCCAAAGTCGTATCTCTTTGGTTACTAAGATCCAAAAGGTTTATCGATCCCAGGGGGTACAGATCCATAATAGACATATAGAGATTATTGTACGTCAAGTAACATCAAGAGTTTTGGTTTCAGAAGATGGAATGTCTAATGTTTTTTTACCTGGGGAATTTATTGTATTGTTGCGAGCAGAGCGAGCAGGGCGCGTTTTGGACGAAGCGATCTGTTATCGGGCAATCTTATTGGGAATAACGAAGTCATCTCTGAATACTCAAAGTTTCATATCCGAAGCGAGTTTTCAAGAAACTGCTCGAGTTTTAGCAAAAGCTGCTCTACGAGGTCGTATTGATTGGTTGAAAGGCCTGAAAGAAAACGTTGTTCTGGGGGGGATTATACCAGTTGGTACCGGATTCAACAAATTAGTACATCGTTCAAAGCAAGACAAAAACATTCATTTGAAAATCAAAAGGAAGAATCTATTCGAGTTGGAAATGAGCGATATTTTGTTATACCATAGAGAATTATTTTGTTCTTGTGTTCCAAAAACTTTCCATGAGACATCAGACCAATCATTTACATAATGTAATTTCTTAATTCCTAACAAGAGGGTTCATTCTTTTTACTTTAATTTTCTGGTCCGATTATGGATTTCCTAATCAATGAAATAAAAAAGAAGGAATGAAATTCATGGTTTGGGTCGTAGATCAATGGTCAATCCTGGTAGAAGGTTCCGTCGGAACAATTATTTATTTTAGAAGGTACTGAATCTTTTTGAAAAAAGAAAAAGAGAAGGAAAATGGGAAGACGATATTGGAACATCAATTTGGAAGAAATGATGGGAGCGGGAGTTCATTTTGGTCATGTTACTAATAAATGGAATCCTAGAATGGCTCCTTACATCTCTGCAAAGCGTAAAGGTATTCATATTACAAATCTTATTCTAACTGCTCGTTTTTTATTAGAAGCCTGCGATTTAGTTTTTGATGCAGCAAGTAGGGGAAAAAAATTCTTAATTGTTGGCACCAAAAAGAAAGCAGCGGATTTAGTAGCATCAGCAGCAATAAGGGCTCGATGTCATTATGTTAATAAAAAATGGCTTGGTGGTATGTTAACGAATTGGTCTACTACAGAAACAAGACTTCAGAAGTTCAGGGACTTAAGAGCAGAACAAAAGATGGGTAAATTCAATCGTCTCCCCAAAGGAGATGCAGCAATGTTGAAGAGAAAGTTATCTACTTTGCAAGCATATCTTGGTGGGATCAAATATATGACGGGATTGCCCGATATTGTAATTATCGTTGATCAGCAAGAAGAATATACGGTTCTTCGAGAATGTGTCATTTTGGGTATTCCGACGATTTGTTTCATCGATACAAATTGTGACCCAGATATTGCAGATATTTCTATTCCGGCCAACGATGATGCTATAGCTTCGATTCGATTGATTCTTACCAAATTAGTATCTGCAATTTGTGAAGGCCATTCTAGTTATATAAAAAATGGTTAATTATCTTATCATTACTCTTAAGAATTAAGAAGAAGAAAGAAGAAGATTAGTTTGTTTTTGGTGAACTCTCTTTGATTGTTACTATTTTGGTTTGCATCTTTTGGAGTTTGAACTATGTTTTGACTATCAAATAATCGAATAATATTTAAAAGAGAAAAGAATTGGTATTTTTTTATGTGATTTCTCGGTATCCGAAATATACGATTCATAACTGAAATTCATGAATGAACATAGATGAATTGAGAAAGAGATGTTGAATCAAAATAATTACTTCGATTTCTGTTAGAGGACAATATGAATGTTATACCATGTTCCATTAAAACACTCAAAGGGTTATACGATATATCAGGTGTAGAAGTAGGCCAACATTTATATTGGCAAATAGGAGGTTTACAAATTCATGCCCAAGTACTTATCACTTCTTGGGTTGTAATTGCTATCTTATTAGGTTCAGTCATCATAGCTGTTCGGAATCCACAAACCATTCCGACCGATGGTCAAAATTTTTTCGAATATGTCCTTGAATTTATTCAAGACTTGAGCAAAACTCAGATTGGAGAGGAGTATGGTCCTTGGGTTCCTTTTATAGGAACGATGTTCCTATTTATTTTTGTTTCTAACTGGTCAGGTGCTCTTTTACCTTGGAAAATTATAAAGTTACCTCATGGGGAGTTAGCTGCGCCTACGAATGATATAAATACTACTGTTGCTTTAGCTTTACCCACGTCAGTGGCATATTTCTATGCGGGTCTTAGGAAAAAAGGATTGGGATATTTCGGGAAATACATTCAACCAACCCCAATACTTTTACCAATTAATATTCTAGAAGATTTCACAAAACCTTTATCTCTTAGTTTTCGACTTTTCGGTAATATATTGGCTGATGAATTAGTGGTTGTTGTTCTTGTTTCTTTAGTGCCTTCAGTAGTTCCTATACCTGTCATGTTTCTTGGATTATTTACAAGTGGTATTCAAGCTCTTATTTTTGCAACTTTGGCTGCGGCTTATATAGGTGAATCCATGGAGGGTCATCATTGACTAACTTTCAAAATAGTCTTTTTTTTTTTTGAATTTTTGAAGCTTATCCCATCTCAATTCAAGCAATGCGGGGGTTTCAATATACTGGGTTGTAGAATAAAATGCAAATAGCTACATGTCTGCCTATATGAAGAAAGATAGATGATATTGCAGAATTTGGAAGGTTTGGGGATCCTACTACATATATCTATATGTAATTATATGTAATGTCTATGAGTCTAAATCCTTGTGTGTGTTTCGAAGAATGGTTACATAATACAATTTAATTATTAATTAATAGAATAAAATTAATAGAATAAAAGTCTATGTTATTTACTAGTTAGATTTACTAGTTAGATAGTAATTACCCCTATCTCTTTTTTTCTAGACCACTGCTTTTAGATGGATTCCCATATGTGATTGTGAATTGAATGAAAGAGAAATAATAGAATAATTTGAAACGTAATTACTAAAACCATATACATATCTATTTACATAAGGTAGAAAGGAAAAATGGTATATCGAAGTAGTTCTGACAATTCAGTAATATTCTGAATTCCATTTGGAACTTTGAGCTACTTCGACCCAATATATTTTCGTGAGAAAGATCAAAAATAAAAAATAAGTGTAGTAAAGTAAATAGTATAAATAGTAAAAGTAGAAGTAGAAAAAGAAGTAGAAAGTATATGAAGTATTAATTCATTGGTTGTTTGTATTATTAACCATTTTTTTTTTTTTTTGGTACGAGGAACTTACCATGAATCCACTTATTTCTGCTGCTTCCGTTATTGCTGCTGGATTGGCTGTAGGGCTTGCTTCTATTGGACCTGGGGTTGGTCAAGGTACTGCTGCGGGCCAAGCCGTAGAAGGTATTGCGAGACAACCAGAAGCAGAGGGTAAAATACGAGGTACTTTATTGCTTAGTCTGGCTTTTATGGAAGCTTTAACAATTTATGGACTGGTCGTGGCATTAGCTCTTTTATTTGCAAATCCTTTTGTTTAATGTTGAATTTCATCGTAGAATAAAAAAAAAAGAAGAATAAAAGCATAACCATAACACCATAACTAAGAAAATTTGAAAATTGAGAATTCTCAAAATTTATTAAGAATAATAAGCGAAGTGATACAAAAAGAACTCTGTTCTTTTTTAGTCCGATCCATAAGGGGATAGCATATGAAAAATAGAATCGATTCTTTTGTTTCCGTGGGGCACTGGCCATCCGCTGGGAGTTTCGAGTTTAATACCGATATTTTAGCAACAAATCCAATAAATCTAAGCGTAGTGCTGGGTGTATTGATTTTTTTTGGAAAGGGAGTGTGTGCGAGTTGTGTATTTCAAGGATAGGTTGGATTTCACCGGCTGCACTTTCTTTATATTTATGTATTCTTTTTTTTATAGCATAAATATTTATAGCATAAATAGGACCAAAGGGTGCACAATCTCGACGAATTACTTCGGAATTGGATTTCATTCAGAAATCCTATGTAAGAACCATAGCATTTCGTGACTAATTGGTAAATGAACTTTGATTCTCTTCTCTATCAACCAAGAATTTTGAGGTCTTTTACATGGTTAAAGATAAATTGTTTGAAGTCCAGGCACAGCATAGCATGGTATTCTTTCTACCGCTACATTAGTACCAAAAAGGAATAATTGGGAATTTATCCGATGTAGAACACTCATATGGATAAAATTATTTGAACCATTAACTGGAAAGATGGGTCCCCCTTTTTATCCACTGCCGAATCGACGACCTATGTATTGTATTTTTATAATTTATAAAATGTATTTGTATAAAAAAGAGAATTTTTTGGATGAAAAAAATCGAAATCTCATTTTATTCTAATAAGAATGAGAATCAAGTAATCAAGTAATGAAGTTCAGAATTCTATTTCTATTTTATTAGTATTTATATCTAATTTCTCATAGCATATAAAGAAAAAAGAATAGAATTCTTTCTTCTTTAAA